CAATCGTACCACGTAATCTTTTAAAAGGCGTTCTAAGTGAGTTATTTCAGCTGCACGCTTTTTTTCCTTTGAATCAAAATCAAGCCGAGTATTAAGGTCAATTAGTAAGGTCAATTTTTTGTGTCAATTAAAGTATTTGGTTTTTTTGGTTTATCGGAATGAAAGTAAAAACCAAAAGAATGGGAGTTTTTGGTTGGCGACACCCTAATTGTAGAATAGAGAGAATCAAAAAATGTAAATAATTCTATATATTCATTATATTTCCGATTATTAATTGGGAACCCTTTATCAGCAAGATAAAAAAATGACTTCTTCCTTTTCCTTCTGTGAAATTAGTCAAATAAAAAAAATCTCATGTTTCCTTTTTACATTAGATATTAGAAGAAAAAAAAAGAAGAAAAGATGAAGAATAATAAAGTAAAGTCGATTATCATATATTATATGTAGAAAGCTTCTTTTTTTTTCGTTCGACATTCCTTGCACTTATTATATGCTATACTCACTTCTATAGAATTCGAATTCATTAATTAATATAATAACAAAGTAAAAAAAAATATATAACAAACAGGTACAATATAGTAAATCGAGGTACCCATTCTATGACAACTATAAGCTTTCCCTCTATTTTTGTGCCTTTAGTAGGCCTAGTATTTCCGGCAATTGCAATGGCTTCTTTATTTCTTTATGTTCAAAAAAACAAGATTGTTTAGGTCTTGTAGGACAAATCTCATTTTTCAAGACTTAGACTTGAATCATAACACAGATATCTATTTAGCAGAATGGTATACCGCGTGATTTCTTCCGAACATAAATGAAAGAGCCCTTACGCATGTGGAAACATGACATAGGGGTAGATCCTATTATCTTCGATCTAACTAATTTAAAGTAAAGATTCACATCAGAATAGTCCTAGTTGATGAGAGTTACGTCGGAAACAAAAAGAGTAAGGAAAGTGAAATTCATTTGGGATATTCTTTCAATTCAAATTAAATGCAACCAGATCTAGTATGAATTGGCGATCAGAACGTATATGGATAGAACTTATAACGGGATCTCGAAAAATAAGTAATTTCTGCTGGGCATTTATCCTTTTTTTAGGTTCATTAGGATTCTTGTTGGTTGGAATTTCCAGCTATCTTGGTAGGAATTTGATATCCTTATTTCCCCCCCAGCAAATTCTTTTTTTTCCGCAAGGGATCGTGATGTCTTTTTATGGGATTGCAGGCCTCTTTATTAGCTCCTATTTGTGGTGTACAATTTCGTGGAATGTAGGTAGTGGTTATGATCGATTCGATAGAAAAGAAGGAATAGTATGTATTTTTCGTTGGGGATTTCCCGGAAAAAATCGTCGCATATTCCTCCGATTTCTTATAAAAGATATTCAGTCTATTAGAATAGAACTTAAAGAGGGTATTTCTACTCGTCGTGTCCTTTATCTAGAAATCAGAGGTCAGGGGGCCATTCCCTTGACTCGTACTGATGAGAATTTGACTCCACGAGAAATTGAACAAAAAGCTGCGGAATTGGCCTATTTCTTGCGTGTACCAATTGAAGTATTTTGAAATGAACTCTTTCCTTATCTTAGCTCGGAGTAAAATAAAAACTCTACAATCCGAAATCCGATTTTTCTACGGCATACCTACCTTAAACTTAAAGGAAATTTCATCAGAACGCTCATTCGGATCAAAGCAGACGTATACAGAACAACCAAAAAGGAAAACTGTTTTTGTCTACAAATTTGTCTACGAAAAGAGGTCTTTTATTCGTATGGAAATCTACTCAATTCAGTAAAAAAAAGTAAAAAATCGAAAGAAATAATTATCTTTTTTAAGCCCAGTATTTGGAATTGATAGGTTAGATATAATACAAATAAATCATGTAAATTTATTCTCTTTTTTAGCTATTTTTCTTTTTATCCTTTCTTTTGTTCTTTTTAATGATCAAACAATTGGATTTCTTATATCTTATAGTCATAACGATAATTTAATTAATAATTGAATTATCAAAATTCTGTCTTGTTTTGCCACCCCTTTTTGATCATCACATTCAGATCCTCAATTCGTTAGTTTGTGCTATGGGTAACTTGTGAAATTTTTCCAAATATTTGATATTTTTGTAGAAAGTGAGTTCTCTCGTCTTGAAATCCAAATAATATTCATTAATTGAATATTGAAATTGAAGTGGCTCTGCCGCGTATTCATCGAAAGAAAGGAATTTCTTCGAATTTGACCAATTGCAATATCTGGAAACACGATTTTTTATTCTTTCTTCATTCGAAGTGGATTATTTTTCTATTTCTGTCTTCTTTCAAGATTCAAAGACTAATAAAAAAAAAAAAAAGAGATTCGATATTTTTTAATAGAACTCATGTTTGATAGAAATATTCGATCACATAGAGTCGACGAACGCAACAGGTTCGTTAACAATTTATAGATGAAAAAAAAAAATGGATAAAAAGAAAGCATTTATTCCTTTTCTACATCTTGCATCTATAGTATTTTTACCCTGGTGGATCTCTCTATCATTTCAACAAAGCCTGGAATCTTGGATTACTAATTGGTGGAATATTAAACAATCTGAAACTTTTTTGAATGATATTCAAGAAAAGAGTCTTTTAGAAAAATTCATCGAATTAGAAGAGCTCCGCCTGTTGGACGAAATGATAAAGGAATACCCGGAAACACATCTACAAAAGCTTCGTATAGGAATCCACAATGAAACGATTCAATTGATCAAGATGTACAATGAGGATTGTATCCATATGATTTTGCATTTTTCGACAAATATAATCTGTTTACTTATTCTAAGTAGTTATTCGATTCTGGGGAATAAAGAACTTATTCTTCTTAACTCTTGGGTTCAGGAATTCCTATATAACTTAAGCGACACAATAAAAGCTTTTTCTATTCTTTTAGTAACTGATTTATGTATCGGATTTCATTCGCCTCACGGTTGGGAATTAATGATTGGCTCTATCTACAAAGATTTTGGATTTGCTCATAACGATCAAATTATATCTGGTCTTGTTTCCACTTTTCCAGTCATTCTAGATACAATTTTGAAATATTGGATTTTCCGTTATTTAAATCGTGTATCCCCATCGCTTGTAGTGATTTATCATTCAATGAATGACTGAAAAGAAAAAAGATATACGGATATTCATCCAATTCTAATTTAGAATTAGAATGTTTCTTACTTTGTTTGTACACTTTGTTTGTACATAATCAAAGCATTAAAAATCGTACTTAACTCTTTACTCTTTCTACCCATCCAAGGCAGGGGAGTTTTTCCCATATTCCAGTAATGTAATATTATTTCAGTAAATTCAGTTCAGTAAAGTAAATAGCAGAATCGTGGATAGGGAACTATACTAGGAACCTACCCAATTTATTGTAGAAATTTTCGGGATCAACGATTGGACCATGCAAACTAGAAATACTTTTTCTTGGATAAAAGAACAGATTACTCGATCCATTTCCGTATCGCTCATGATATATATAATAACCCGGTCATCCATTTCAAATGCATATCCCATTTTTGCACAGCAAGGTTATGAAAATCCACGAGAAGCAACTGGGCGTATTGTATGTGCCAATTGCCATTTAGCTAATAAGCCCGTGGATATTGAGGTTCCACAAGCGGTCCTTCCTGATACTGTATTTGAGGCAGTTGTTCGAATTCCTTATGATATGCAACTAAAACAAGTTCTTGCTAACGGCAAAAAAGGGGGTTTGAATGTAGGGGCTGTTCTTATTTTACCTGAGGGATTTGAATTAGCCCCACCCGATCGTATTTCTCCCGAGATGAAAGAAAAGATAGGCAATCTTTCTTTTCAGAGCTATCGCCCCAATAAAAAAAATATTCTTGTGATAGGCCCTGTTCCTGGGCAAAAATATAGTGAAATCACCTTTCCTATTCTTTCCCCAGACCCTGCTACTAAGAAAGATGTTCACTTCTTAAAATATCCAATATATGTAGGTGGTAACAGGGGAAGGGGTCAGATTTATCCTGACGGAAGCAAGAGTAATAATACAGTTTATAATGCTACAGCAGCAGGTATAGTAAAGAAAATTATACGAAAAGAAAAGGGCGGATACGAAATAACCATATTGGATGCCTCAGATGGACGTGAAGTAGTTGATATTATCCCTCCGGGACCAGAACTTCTTGTTTCAGAGGGTGAATCTATCAAACTTGATCAACCATTAACGAGTAATCCTAATGTGGGTGGATTTGGTCAGGGAGATGCAGAAATAGTACTTCAAGACCCATTGCGCGTACAAGGTCTTTTGTTCTTCTTTGCATCTGTTATTTTGGCACAAATCTTTTTGGTTCTTAAAAAGAAACAGTTCGAGAAGGTTCAACTGTCCGAAATGAATTTTTAGATTCGTGGATTTATCAACATCAAGCTCGTAACAAGAACAAAATTCTTGTTGACAATTCTTTGACAATTTTGGATGACCAAAAAAGAAATAGGAGAAGGTTCTTTTTTTTATTCTCTTTTTCTACATCTACGAGAAGTTTGGAATTACTTGTACTACATTCTTAGTTATAATAACTATATTATGAAGAAGATTTTTCACCTTTTTCCAATCGAAATTTGGAATGATGTCACTATCATCATATATCATATGATATTTCAATGTCGTAGCGTATATGAAAAGTTTGATATTCGGGAATAAAATTCGACGAGATACTGGGGAATATAACGAAAAGAAAAGATAAACGAGGGGAACAAACGATTCTAGGGGGGATTCTTCGCCTTCCTGGTCTTCGACACACGACAAGGAATTTTACACATACTTGTCGTGTGTCGAAATAGTAATGAGTCTTGATTCCCCTCGTCAAAGATTTAGTTGGAATTTCGATTTTTTCGAGATTTCGCTTTTTGATTAAGAATTTTCTTATTATTACATTACTATTATGCGTATAATTCTAATGTAGTAGTAGACAAACTGAAAAAAAAAAAGGGGGGGGGGAGAGCGAAATTTATTGAACAA